GATACTAGAACTCATGCCCTATAAAGCATGTTATCCCATTTTCAAATTGGTTTATTCTGCAGCAGCAAATGCTAGTTTCAATATGGGTTCCGACGAAGCCAATTTAGTAATTAGTAAAGCTGAGGTTAACGAAGGTACTGCCGCGAAGAAATTAAAACCCCGGGCTCGAGGACGTAGTTATGCGATAAAAAAAGCTACCTCTCATATAACTATTGTAGTGAAAGATATATCTTTAGATGAATATGAAGATATATCCTTCTATTCGTTAAAAAACCCTAGATGGAAAAAGACAACTATGGTATATGATGATGCGTATAATAGTGAGGTAGTATGGGACAAAAAATAAATCCACTTGGTTTCCGACTTGGTACAACCCAAAGCCACCATTCCCTTTGGTTTGCACAACCAAAAAATTATTCTGAGGGTCTACAAGAAGATCAAAAAATAAGAGATTTTATTAAAAATTATGTTCAAAAGAATATGAGAATATCCTCCGGTGCCGAGGGAATTGCCCGCATAGAGATTCAAAAAAGAATCGATTTGATCCAAGTCATAATCTTTATGGGATTCCCGAAGTTATTAATCGAAAGTAGACCGCGAGGAATCGAAGAATTACAGATGAATCTACAAAAAGAATTTCATTATGTGAACCGAAAAGTTAACATTGCTATCACAAGAATTGCAAAACCTTATGGAAATCCTAATATTCTTGCAGAATTTATAGCCGGACAATTAAAGAATAGAGTTTCATTTCGAAAAGCAATGAAAAAGGCTATTGAATTGACTGAACAAGCAGATACAAAAGGAATTCAAGTACAAATTGCAGGACGTATCGACGGAAAAGAAATTGCACGTGTCGAATGGATCAGAGAAGGTCGGGTTCCCCTACAAACTATTCGAGCTAAAATTGATTATTGTTCCTATACAGTTCGGACTATCTATGGAGTATTAGGCATCAAAATTTGGATTTTTATAGACAAGGAAGAGGAATAACAAAACTTTCGTTGTTTTTCCGTCGATAGAACAAAAAGTGGGAAACTCATTCATTCTTTTTCTGGCCAATCAAAAAAATTCCGAATTCTTTAATCCTTTTAATTCTATTTTAATTCTATAGGGTTGAATAAAAATTAGATTGACCTTTTGTTTTGATATAATTGCTATGCTTAGTGTGTGACTCGTTGGTTTTAGGGGGTTGGGATTAAAAAAAGACCGGCCCAGTAGTATGAAAACCAACCCATCGCTTCATATTATCTGGATCTAAAGAACCTGTCAAGATATGCCAAATTGGTCATATCTTTGTAGCAACTGCAATTTTTTTACAATGAAACTTTAATGAATTCTAAGTTTAAAACAAAATACAGAACAAGAGTGTGGATAAATGGAAGGGTGAGAGAAAGAAATAAAAAAATATCAATGATATAGAATTCCAATATGTAAGGTCTATGAGTCCTCTCATAAAAGACAGTGTAATAAAGCATCAATACTAATTGATTCATCCATAATGAAATATGAAATGAATCCTTCTTATAGATTATAGAAGAAAAAACTCAAGAGCTTCGAGCCAATAAAGACTAAGAAGATTGACTCAAGGATAAATTGGATTAGAAGCTTCGTTGTAGAATTCTGACCTAACCATTTAGTACGAAGTGGTGGGGACGAAGGAACCTGTGAATGCAAAAGATTTTATTGAACAAATGAATCTTAATGATTCACTCGTTGGGATGGCGAAATGAACCGGAAATAAATTCATCTATTCGGAGAAATGACGAACAAGTGCTAGGACTGAAATAGAGATTGCAAGAGTCAATATTCGCCCGCGATAATTTTTTTTTATTTGAATTGGTAAACCTGGATAAAGGACAAAAGAAAATAAAGCTTGAATAGGACGTTCCAAAAAAACGATTTTTTTATCAAATTTTTTATAAAAATGTTCTAATATCTATGCAAATTAATTGCAATTCCATTTTGAATCGCGAGGAGCTGGATGAGAAGAAACTCTCACGTCCAGTTCTGTAGTAGAGATGGACTTCCGAAACAACCATCAATTATAACCCCAAAAGAACTAGATTCCGTAAACAACATAGAGGACGAATGAAGGGAATATCTTATCGAGGTAATCATATTTGTTTCGGTAAATATGCTCTTCAGGCGCTTGAGCCTGCTTGGATCACATCTAGACAAATCGAAGCGGGTCGACGAGCAATGACACGAAATGCACGCCGTGGTGGAAAAATTTGGGTCCGTATATTTCCAGACAAACCAGTTACAATAAGACCCGCCGAAACACGTATGGGTTCGGGGAAAGGATCCCCTGAATTTTGGGTAGCTGTTGTTAAGCCGGGGCGAATACTATATGAAATGGGCGGAGTAACTGAAAATATAGCTAGAAGGGCGATTTTAATAGCAGCATCCAAAATGCCTATACGAACTCAATTTATTATTTCGGGATAAAAATGTAGAACCAACACAAATGAGTCTTGGGAATGAAAGAAAACAGCAGGTTTATTTTTTTTGACAAACAATATTTCTTTTATTTTCTTCATCCTTTGCATTGGAAGAATAGACTCAAAAATTCATATGATTCAACCTCAGACCCATTTAAATGTAGCGGATAACAGCGGGGCTCGAAAATTGATGTGTATTCGAATCATAGGAGCTAGTAATCGCCGATATGCTCATATTGGTGACGTTATTGTTGCTGTGATCAAAGAAGCAGTACCAAATATGCCCCTAGAAAAATCAGAAGTAGTAAGAGCTGTAATTGTTCGTACCTGTAAAGAACTTAAACGTGACAGCGGTATGATAATACGATATGATGACAATGCTGCAGTTGTGATTGATCAAGAAGGAAATCCAAAAGGAACTCGAATTTTTGGTGCAATCCCCCGCGAATTGAGACAATTCAATTTTACTAAAATAGTTTCATTAGCTCCCGAGGTATTATAAAAGAAAACGGGATCCTGATATCTTTGGGATACTTGAAAAGAACTAGATTAAGAACTAGATTAATTCGTAGATTATGTCTCACGCATATACCTTGAAAAATTCATATTCATAAACCAATAAAAAAACATGTTAATTAGATTCAATTTTGAGGCACCCAAAATTTTACTTCATCATGGGTAGAGACACTATTGCTGAGATAATAACCTCTATACGAAATGCGGATATGGATAGAAAAAGAGTTGTTCGCATAGCATCTACTAATATTACCGAAAATATTGTTAAAATACTTTTCCGAGAGGGTTTTCTCGAAAATGTCAGAAAACATCGAGAAAAAAACCAAAAATTTTTGGTTTTAACCCTGCGACATAATAGAAGGAATAGGAAAAGACCCCATACCTGTAGAAATTTTTTAAATTTAAAACGGATCAGCCGACCCGGTCTACGAATCTATTCTAACTCTCAACGAATTCCTAGAATTTTAGGTGGAATGGGGATTGTAATTCTTTCTACTTCTCGAGGTATAATGACAGACCGGGAGGCTCGACTAGAAAGAATCGGCGGAGAAGTTTTATGTTATATATGGTAATCCTTTTAATATCCAAATGGGATCCAAAACCTCTTCCTATTTGTAAAAAAAAAGGGGGGTGAGTTGTCTAATATCCTTTCTCCTACATTAGTTGATACTTCAAGGGGGCTTTACCTGAAATGAAAGAACAAAAATGGATTCATGAGGGTTTAATTACCGAATCGCTTCCCAATGGCATGTTCCGGGTTCGGTTAGATAATGAAGATCTGATTATAGGTTATGTTTCAGGAAAGATCCGACGTAGTTTTATACGGATACTGCCAGGAGATAAAGTCAAAATTGAAGTAAGTCGTTATGATTCAACTAGAGGACGTATAATTTATCGACTCCGAAACAAGGATTCGAAAGATTAGGTGGTTTTTATTCAATACGATTCGAGATGAAAAATCGCAAGAAACTTATTTTCTACCAAAAAGTAGATTCAGAATTAAGATAAGGAATTAAAAATATGAAAATAAGAGCTTCCGTCCGTAAAATTTGTGAAAAATGTCGACTAATCCGCAGACGGGGGCGCATTAGAGTAATTTGCTCTAACCCGAGACATAAACAAAGACAAGGATAATCAGACTCACCACTCACCAAAGGACTAAACGTACAAATAAAGAATCTGTTTTGACATCAAATGGATATATTCCATATATTTCTGACTCATATTTATGAGATGCTACAATATGGCAAAAGCTATACCGAGAATTGGTTCACGTAGAAATGTACGTATTGGTTCACGTAAAAGTGCACGTCGAATACCAAAGGGAGTTATTCATGTTCAAGCAAGTTTCAATAATACTATTGTCACGGTTACAGATGTACGGGGTCGGGTCGTTTCCTGGTCCTCGTCCGGTACTTGTGGGTTCAAGGGTACGAGAAGGGGGACGCCCTTTGCCGCTCAAACTGCAGCGGCAAATGCTATTCGTACAGTAGTAGATCAAGGTATGCAACGAGCCGAAGTCATGATAAAAGGTCCCGGTCTCGGAAGAGACGCCGCATTACGAGCTATTCGTAGAAGTGGTATACTATTAACTTTTGTGCGGGATGTAACCCCCATGCCACATAATGGCTGTAGACCTCCAAAAAAAAGACGTGTGTAGAAATGAAGAGTGAAGAAATTTCAAGAGAAACAAGAGAAATAAATAATTCAATCAAATAAAATATTATTACTATGGTTCGAGAGAAAGTAACAGTATCTACTCGGACGCTGCAGTGGAGGTGTGTTGAATCAAGAACAGACAGTAAACGTCTTTATTATGGGCGCTTTATTCTGTCTCCACTTATGAAAGGACAGGCCGACACAATAGGCATTGCGATGCGAAGAGCTTTGCTTGGAGAAATAGAAGGAACATGTATCACACGCGTAAAATCTGAGAATGTCCCGCATGAATATTCGACTATAACGGGTATTCAAGAATCGGCCCACGAAATTATAATGAATTTGAAAGAAATTGTATTGAGAAGTAATCTATATGGAACT